CAGTAAATAGTTTAATAAAAATATAGCATTTGGGTTGCTAAGATGTTATTACTGATGAGAATTTTTAGTTTAATTTAGAATGTATCACTTACAATGATAGGGTTTAAAAGTTCTATAATAAAAGTTTTTTTTATTTTAGCTGTCTTTAGAAGTGTGGTAAGCTATATTAATATTGACCCTATGAAGAGGAGATTTTTTTTAATTTTTTCTCTCTTATTTAGAATACCTATTATTTCTATAAGTATACATATTTGATTTTCTTATTTTATTTGTTTATTATTTTTAAGAGGTATTTTTGTAATTTTAGTTTATTTTTCTAGTCTATCTAAAATTAACGTGGTGAAGAGTTATTTATCTCTTTTGGTTCTGTTATTTAGTATTTTTTATTTTTCTCCCTCCTTTACTTATTTTAGTAGTTATTTAGGTTTGAGTGGTTTTTATTATAGTATTTATTGATTTATCTTTTTTTTCATCTTGGTTTGTTTATTATTTTTTATGAATTTTAGTAGTTATTTTTTAAATTTTTCTGGTGCTTTGCGTAAGTTATAAAATTATGTTTTTATTTGTTAGATTATTTATATTTATTTTTAAGTGACAGCGTTTGATTTTCATTTTGATTTCTTTAGAATTTTTAATGTTGAGTTTATTTTTGAATTTCTCTTATTTATTAAGGGAGATAATATTTTTTTATTTTATGTGTTTTTCGGTTATTTCTAGTATTTTGGGTATAGTTGTTATAGTAGGTAATATAAAATTCTTTGGTAGTGATAATTGTATTTTTTAGTATAGACAGATATAAGTTAAGTTTAAACTATTGATCTTCAAAATCAAAAATTTATTTCTGTAGAGATAATAGTATAATTAAGTATGTTTCTTTTTCGCAGAAGCGGTTTTTTATCTTATAAAGTTTTCTTTTAGGGAATTAAAATTTGATCATGGTTTAAGATGATTTAAAATGGTATTATCTAAATTTGATTTACAGAGTAGGCAATAAAATTTTACCTCGGCAATTTATCGCTTGTAAAATACTTGTTCCAGAATAATCGGCTAGACTTGTTAAAGCTTGTACTTTAATTGATGTTAATTATGAATTTTTTTTTATTTTCTTTTAGATCCGTGGTACAATTTGGATTTATATAGGTGTTGTTTCATAATTTTAAAATTTGTTGAACAAAGCAGATTAGTACCTGCGTAGACAAAAATTAAAAGAGCAGGAGTAGAGTTGTATTTAAACTGAAAAGATATTGGCAGACATTCTAAATTATCTTTGGAGGCTGAGTAATAACTGAGAACCCTCATTAGCTACTTAATCTTTAGACTCGTGTATGATCGTTTATTTTATTCTTAAGGATTATAATAAAAAATTTTTAATTTATTAAAATAGATATATACCCGGTTTATGATTAAAGTAACATTTGGCCTACAATATCTTATTATTTGGATTTTAAAATTAGCTTTTTAAATGAAATTGTAAAAGACAGTAAAAAATTCTTTATGTATTTTTGAAGATTATCTAGAAGTGGTACAAATCATCCATCAATTGCCCAAAGGGGAGTAAGTTGTAGTAAAGTAGATTTAGGGGAACCTGAATCTAGTAAAAGAACTATTTTTAAATATGTTTTGAAAACATATTTTGAGGTTACTCGTAGTTTTTAAGAGTTAGTTTAATTATAGAATTGTTGACTGTTAATCAAAAGGTGTACCTCTTAATTTAAGAGTTTAGTTTAATTTTAAAACGTTAGATTGTAAATCTAAAGATTCTTGCTCTTGATTGTTTTGGTTTTATTAATGGTTATTTTAATGATAATTTTTATTGTTCAAAGTATTGCTTTTATTACTTTGTATGAACGTCATTTATTGGGTAGAAGACAGAATCGTTTAGGTCCTACTAAGGTTACTTTTATAGGTTTGGCTCAGGCTTTGTTGGATGGTGTAAAATTGTTAAAGAAGGAACAGATGACGCCTTTAAATTCTTCTGAGGTTTCTTTTTTATTAGTACCTGGTATTTCTTTTGTGGTAATGTATCTTGAGTGATTTACTTTGCCTTATTTTTTTGATTTTTTGAGATTTAAGTATTCTGTTTTATTTTTTCTTTGTTTAATTGGTTTTTCTGTTTATACAACTTTAATTAGCGGTATTGTAAGTAAATCTAAATATGGTATAATTGGTGCTATTCGTGCTAGTAGACAAAGAATTTCTTATGAAATTGCTTTTTCTTTATATGTTCTTTGTATTATTATTCATAATAATGTTTTTAATTTTGTTTCAAATTTTTATATTAGTTTACTTATTATTTATATTCCTTTTTTAATTATAGTTATTGCTGAATTGAATCGTGCACCATTTGATTTTTCTGAAGGTGAAAGTGAGTTGGTTAGCGGTTATAATGTTGAGTTTGCTAGTGTTGCTTTTGTTTTATTATTTTTAAGAGAATATGGAAGTTTAATTTTTTTTAGTGTTTTATCTTCGGCCATGTTTTTTGATTTTTCTATTTTTGCTGCTTTTTCTATTTTTTCTATTTTAATTTTTATTCGTAGATCTTATCCGCGTTATCGTTATGATCTTATGATAAGTTTGTTTTGATTTAAGCTTCTTCCTATTTCTTTGATTTTGTTAAGATTTTATGCTGTTATTTTTTATTATTAATCAAGTTTATTTTTTAGATATTTTTATGTTTGTTTTTGTTTTACAGTTTTTATTTTATTTTAAAGAAAGTATGTTAAATACTTTAGTTAAAAAGTTCTTAAATAGTTTAGTTGGTGTTTTTAGTTATACTAGGTCTTTACCTTTGAGATCTGTTATTTCTGTTTTTACTTTCATTGTTTTGTTGACTTGTTGTTTTGGTGGTTATTTCACTTATTCTTTTTGTCCTTGTGGTATAGTGGAATTTACTTTTGTTTATGCTGCAGTTGCGTGATTAAGTACTTTATTGACTTTTATTTCAAGGGAAAAATTTTCTGTTTACATAAGTAAGCCGGGTGATAGGTTTTTAAAGACTTTAAGTATACTTTTAGTTGAGATTGTTAGGGAATTTTCTCGTCCTTTAGCTTTAACTGTTCGTTTAACCGTTAATATTATAGTAGGTCATTTGATTAGTATAATGCTATATCAAGGTCTTGAGCTTAGATTAGGTGATCAGTATATTTGGTTATCTATTTTTGCTATTATAATAGAGTGTTTTGTTTTCTTTATTCAAAGTTATATTTTTTCTCGTTTAATTTTCTTGTATCTTAATGAATAAAAAAAAAAGATGTTAACTTAAGTATTAAAGTGCCAAACTTTTAATTTGGAAATGGTGAACCACATCTTAGTTGATATAGCATAAGAAGTGCATTTGTTTTAAGCGCAAAAGATATAGTTCAACTAACGAGTTCATAAAGCAAGTCTTCTAAATTTGTTCTAGGTTAAATCCTGCTCGTTTTTGATTATTTTTATTTCTTTATTTACTCTTTTTTTAACCCTTTTAAGTATTTTAACCAATAATGTAATTGTTTGGTGGAGTATTTTTTTGTTAATGACTGTTGTTTTTACGCTTTTAAATAAAAGTAGAAAAAGCTATACTAGTATTTTTAATTATTTTGTTATTCAGGAATCTTTAGGTTTGTTGTTCTTAGTTTTTAGTAGTGGGTTTTTACAGTTTTTTATTATTTTAATGAAAATTGGTGTTGCACCTTTGCATTTTTGAATTTTTAATGTTACTAATAATATTTTTAATTATAGTTTAATATGATTTTTAACATTTCAGAAGTTACCCTTTTTAACTATTTTGCTTCAAATTTTTTGGTTAAGTTCTAGTTATATTTTATTATTTGGTTTACTAATTTGTTATTTACAAATTTTTGTTATAAAAAGTTATAAAAACTTACTTATTATTTCTTCTACTGAATCTTTTAATTGAATTGTTTTAGGTGTATTTTTTTCTATTTTTAATTCTCTTTATTTATTTATTTATTATTTTATTTTGATGGTACTTTTAATTTCTAAATTTTCTAAGTCTAGCGGTTACAATTTTATTAATTGGGAGACTGTTTTAGTTTTCTTGAATATTCCTTTTAGTGTCTCTTTTTTTGTTAAGATTTTTTCTTTGAGTGAAATTTTTAAGGTTGATAGTTTTTTTACTCTTTTTCTTTTGTTTGTTATATTTTTGTCAGTTTTAGCTTTTAGTTTTTGATTAATTAATTTAAGAATAAAAAATAATGAAGAAAGTTCTTCTAATAATAAAATGAATTATTTTCTATTATTTCCTTTAATAATAGTATCTATTATTTAATATACTTTTCTAGTAAAATATATTATATTATCTTGATAAGGTAAAGTTCCATTCGGGAGAAGTAAGATGTAAAATAGATTTTGCTATGTTTGGTTACGGTCCAAAAAGATGAACATCTTGTTTGCGACTTAGTTTAGAAAAAATATTTGTTTTTGGTGCAAAAGAGTTTAGTTGCATTGTTTTACTCTTTTAGTTTATAATTAAAATATGACTCTGAAGAAGTTAAGAACATTAGGAGTATTGAAAATTAATAATAATTTGTTAAATTTTGTTAATGGTATGTTGGTAACTCTTCCTTCTAGTAAAACTTTAACTTTAAGTTGAAATTTTGGTAGAATGTTGGGTATAGTTTTAGTTTTTCAGATTTTAACTGGTACTTTCTTGGCTTTTTATTACACACCTGATAGTTTGTTGGCTTTTTCAACAGTTCAGTATATTATATATGAGGTTAATTTTGGTTGAGTATTTCGTATTTTTCATTTTAATGGTGCTAGTCTATTTTTTATTTTTTTATATTTACATATTTTTAAAGGTTTATTTTTTATAAGATATCGTTTAAAAAAAGTTTGATTATCTGGTCTTACTATTTATTTATTAGTTATGATAGAGGCTTTTATGGGTTATGTTTTAGTTTGGGCACAAATAAGTTTTTGGGCTGCTGTTGTTATTACTAGTTTACTAAGAGTTATTCCAATTTGAGGACCTACTATTGTAACTTGAATTTGAAGTGGTTTTGGTGTTACTGGTGCTACTTTAAAGTTTTTCTTTGTTTTACATTTTTTAGTTCCTTGAGGACTTTTGGTTTTAGTTTTGGCACATTTAATTTTTTTACACAGAACTGGTAGAACTTCTAGTCTTTATTGTCATGGTGATTACGATAAGGTTTGTTTTAGTCCGGAGTATATTGGTAAAGATGCCTATAATATTGTAGTTTGACTAGTTTTTATTATGTTTAGTCTAATTTATCCTTTTAATTTAGGTGATCCAGAGATATTTATTGAGGCTGATCCAATAATAAGTCCGGTTCATATTGTTCCTGAGTGATATTTTTTATTTGCTTATGCTATTTTGCGTGCTATTCCTAATAAAGTTTTAGGTGTTATTGCTCTTCTTATAAGGATTGTAACTTTTTATTTTTTTGCAGTAGTTAATAATTATACCTCTTGTCTTACTAAATTAAATAAGTTTTTAGTTTTTCTTTTTATTATTTCATCTACTATTTTAAGTTGATTGGGTCAGTGTATAGTTGAGGATCCTTTTACTATTTTAAGACCCCTATTTTCTGTTATTTATTTTGGTTTGGCCTATTTATTACTTTTTATTTTTATAACTAGTAAGTTATTGTTTAAATAATTAACATGTTTAGTATAAGTTAATATATTGGATTTAGGTTCCAAAGATTTGTAATATGTTATTTTTCACAATTTTCATATTTTAAGTTTATCTAGTTATGCTTTTAATTTGTTTTTTGCCTCTGCTGGTATGTTAAGATCTTTAGTTATATTTTTTAAGTATGGTCTTTATGAGTTGTTTATTTTTACATTGTTTTCTGTTTTGTTTATTTCTTTTGCTTGAGGTAAAGATATTTCTATAGAAGGTTTAAGAGGTTATCATAATTTTTTTGTTATGGATGGTTTTAAATTTGGTGTTATTTTATTTGTTTTCAGAGAGTTTATATTCTTTTTTTGTATTTTTTGAACTTTTTTTGATGCTGCTTTAGTGCCAGTCCATGAGTTGGGTGAAACTTGATCTCCTTTTGGTATACATTTAGTTAATCCTTTTGGTGTTCCTTTATTAAATACTATTATTTTATTAAGAAGCGGGGTAACAGTTACTTGAGCACATCACAGACTGTTAAGTAATAAAAGTTGTACAAATAGAATAGTTTTAACTTGCTTATTAGCTGCTTATTTTACAGGAATTCAAATAATGGAATATATGGAGGCCAGGTTTTCTATTGCTGATGGTGTATTTGGTAGAATTTTTTATTTGTCTACTGGTTTTCATGGTATTCATGTTTTGTGTGGTGGTTTGTTTTTAGCTTTTAATTTTTTACGTTTGCTAAAAAACCATTTTAATTATAATCATCACTTAGGTTTAGAATTTGCTATTTTATATTGACATTTTGTTGATGTGGTTTGATTGTTTTTGTTTGTTTTTGTCTATTGATGATCATATTAATTTAGCTATGATAGTTTAATTTAGAATGTATAACTTGTAATTATAAGGTTTTTAGTAGCTTTGTTAGAGTTTCTTTTTTTATCTGTTTTGTGGTTGTTTAAACCTATTTATTTTTTATTATTTGCTGTTTTATTTAGATTTTTAATTTTTAATAATTTTTCTTGAGGAGGTCTTTTTTTAGTTTTAGATTCTTATAGTTTTATTTTATTAATTGTAATAAGTCTGTTTATTTTAGGTATCATCATTATTAGAGAGAAAAATAATAATTTACTTATTTTATCTGAAATTTTAGTTTTTATTTGTATTGTTTTTTTTATTCCAAGAAATATAATAATACTTTATATGTTTTTTGAGCTCTCTATATTTCCTATTTTGGTTATAATTTTGGGTTATGGTTCTCAAATTGAAAAAATTAATTCCTCTTATTATTTAATATTTTATGCAGCTTTTTGTTCTTTTCCATTTTTATTTGTTTATTTTAAGAGTAATTTTTTGTTAGTGTTTACTTATTATAATTTTGTTATTTCATGAGAGATATTTTTTATTTTAAGCTTAAGTTTTATAATAAAGTTTCCTATTTATTTTTTACATCTTTGATTACCAAAGGCTCATGTTGAGGCTCCTACTACTGCTAGTATATTATTAGCTGGTTTGCTTTTAAAGTTAGGTACTGCAGGTTTTCTTCGTATTTTAGGTAGTCTTAGGTTTGTTCATAATAATGTGTGAATTTTAATTGCTTTTTTAGGTATGATTTTGGGTTCCTTTTGTTGTGTTTTTCAAAGTGATTCTAAGGCTTTGGCAGCCTACTCTTCTGTTACTCATATAAGTTTCTTGTTACTCTCTCTTGTTTTTATTACCATAAGAAGTAAAATTAGTAGTGTTATATTAATGCTTGCCCACGGTTATACCTCTACGTTAATGTTTTATTTAATTGGTGAGTTTTATCATACATCAGGGAGGCGTATAATTTATTTTATAAGGAGGTTTTTTAGTTCTAGAATAATTATGGGTATTTTATTTTCGGTGGTTTTTCTTTCTAATAGAGGTGTGCCACCATCTTTATCTTTTTTGTCTGAGTTTTTGGTTATTTCTAACAGATTACTAATTAGTAAGAGGATATTCTTAATAATTTTTATTTATTTTGTAGTCTCATTTTATTATTCTTTATTTTTAATCACTAGATCCCTTATAGGTAAAAGTTTTCACAATTTTAATACCTGAAATATCGGTTTTTCGGTACCTTTAGTTTTAATAATATATAATGTGTTTTGGCTTAGAGTATTTTATTAGTATTTGGAGAGATATCTCTCTTTTTTTTATCTTTAATACATTATTATTAATAATGTTTTAACTAAAATTTAAAAGAAAAATTTTTATTTTAAGTAGTTTCTTTTATATTAATCTTTATAAAAAATATCAAGGGGGATTAGCTGTTTGATTGGAAAGTTCTAATCATAAAGACATTGGTACCCTTTATTTTATTTTTGGTTTATGATCTGGTATGGTTGGTACTAGTTTTTCTTTACTAATTCGTTTAGAATTGGCTAAACCTGGTTTTTTTTTAAGTAATGGTCAATTATACAATTCAGTTATCACTGCTCATGCTATTTTAATAATTTTTTTTATAGTTATGCCTACTATGATTGGTGGTTTTGGTAATTGATTGTTACCTCTTATATTGGGGGCTCCGGATATGAGTTTTCCACGTTTAAATAATTTAAGTTTCTGATTATTACCTACTTCTATATTACTAATTGTAGATGCTTGTTTTGTAGATATAGGTTGTGGTACTAGCTGAACTGTTTATCCACCTTTAAGTACTATGGGTCACCCTGGTAGAAGTGTTGATTTAGCAATTTTTAGTTTACATGCTTCAGGTTTAAGTTCTATTTTAGGTGGTATTAACTTCATGTGTACTACTAAAAATCTACGTAGTAGTTCTATTTCTTTAGAACATATAAGTTTATTTGTTTGAACTGTTTTTGTTACAGTTTTTTTATTAGTTTTATCTTTACCTGTTTTAGCTGGTGCTATTACCATATTATTAACTGATCGTAACTTAAATACTTCATTTTTTGATCCAAGGACAGGTGGTAATCCACTTATCTATCAGCATTTATTTTGATTTTTTGGTCATCCTGAGGTTTATATTTTAATTTTACCTGCTTTTGGTATTGTTAGACAGTCTACTTTATATTTGACTGGTAAAAAAGAAGTTTTTGGTGCTTTAGGTATGGTTTATGCTATTTTAAGTATTGGTCTTATTGGTTGTGTAGTTTGAGCTCATCATATGTATACTGTGGGTATGGATTTAGATTCTCGTGCTTATTTTTCTGCTGCTACTATGGTTATTGCTGTACCCACAGGAGTTAAAGTTTTTAGGTGATTGGCTACTTTATTCGGTATAAAAATAGTATTTAATCCTTTATTATTATGAGTTTTAGGTTTTATTTTTTTGTTTACTTTAGGTGGTTTAACTGGTGTTGTTTTATCTAATTCTAGTTTAGATATTATTCTGCATGATACATATTATGTAGTAAGTCATTTTCATTATGTTTTAAGTTTAGGTGCTGTATTTGGTATTTTTACGGGTGTAACTCTTTGATGAAGATATATTACTGGTTATGTTTTAGATAAATTAATAATGTCTGCAGTTTTTATTCTTTTATTTATTGGTGTAAATTTAACGTTTTTCCCTTTACATTTTGCTGGTTTGCATGGTTTTCCACGTAAATATTTAGATTATCCTGATGTTTACTCAGTTTGAAATATTATTTCTTCTTACGGTTCTATTATTAGTACTGCTGGTTTGTTTTTATTTGTTTATGTTCTTTTGGAGTCTTTTTTTAGTTATCGTTTAGTTATTAGTGATTATTATGCTAACAGAAGACCTGAGTATTGTATAAGTAATTATGTATTTGGTCATAGTTATCAGTCTGAAATTTATTTTAGTACTACTAGTTTAAAAAATTAGAAATCATAGTATAATTTAAGTATGTTTAATTGCAAATTAAAAGGTGTTGATTTTTTTTAGTAAGATAGGATAATATAGTCTGTAAGGTTCATACCCTTGAGGTGGTTTTCTCTTATTAAAAGTTTTAGTATAATTTAGTATATTTTATTGTCAATAAAGTGGTTAAAACTTTAGATTCTTTAGTATAAATTAGTATGTTTGACTTCCAATCAAAGGGTTCCAAGGATTAATTAATAATTTTTTTCAAGGTTATAATTTATTATTTCAAAATAGTTTATTTGCTAGTTATATAGATTGATTTCATAGTTTTAATTGTAGTTTATTGTTAGGAGTTTTAGTTTTTGTTAGTTTTTTATTTGGTTATTTAATTTTTAGTACTTATTATTTTAAAAGAAAAAAAATTGAGTATCAATTTGGTGAGCTACTTTGTAGGGTTTTTCCTACTATTATTTTATTAATGCAGATAGTACCATCTCTTAGTTTATTGTACTATTATGGTTTGATAAATTTAGATAGAAATTTAACAATTAAGGTGACTGGTCATCAGTGATATTGAAGTTATGAGTATAGAGATATTCCAGGTTTAGAATTCGACTCTTATATAAAATCTTTAGATCAGTTAAATTTGGGGGAACCTCGTTTATTGGAAGTTGATAATCGTTGTGTAATTCCTTGTGATACTAATATTCGTTTTTGTATTACTTCGGCCGATGTTATTCATGCTTGGGCTTTAAATTCTCTTTCGGTTAAGTTGGATGCTATGAGAGGTATTTTAAGAACATTTAGTTATAGTTTTCCTATGGTTGGTGTTTTTTATGGTCAATGTTCAGAAATTTGTGGTGCTAATCATAGTTTTATGCCCATTGCTTTAGAGGTTACTTTATTAGACAATTTTAAAAGATGATGTTTTGGTACTATAGAATAATTAAGCTTAATAGTTTATATTAAAATGTTTACTTGTGGTGTAAAAGAATATAGAGCTTTAAATTTTATTTATTTAAATATTGGTATTGCATACTATTACAATAAAATGTCATATAAATGAAAAATAGAAACAAAGGGTAGAATAATAATTAGTTTTACTGTTTCATATTAAAAATTATTATTATTAGAGTTGATATGTCGACCTTTGTGATAACTGTTTTTGTTTCTATATTAGAAAATTATATATTTTGTTTTTATTTTAGGAATTTTAAAATTTGAAGTGTTTTAATTCTATGTTTTACAACATTTTCCTAATTTTTTTATTTTATCTTTTTCTATTTGATAAAATTTTATCAAATAAATAATTTGTAAATTAGTAAATTTTATAAATTTAGTTTATTTTTAAAATATAATTGAAGAACTTGAAGTCTTGATCAAATGTTTTTTAAAGACTTAGGCTTTATATTAAAGCTGGCTTCTGCCCTATGAATTTTAAATGGCAGTCTTAGCGTGAGGACATTAAGGTAGCAAAATAATTTGTGCTTTTATTGAGTTCCAGTATGAATGAAGTTATTGGTTAGTTCTTTTTATGTTTTATTTTTGAATTTAATTTTTATTTAAGAAAAAATAAGTATATTTATACAAAGATAAGTCTTCGGAAATTCTGTTATTATTTAATTTAAAAATTAAATAATAAATTTTCTAGGGCAGAATATTATATAATAGTATTTCACTATATTTAATTTAAAGAATTACTCCGGAGTTAACAGAAAATCATACCTAATCTAGTTCTTATAGTAAGGTAAGTTTTACATCGATGTTGTATTCAGATAATCTAAGAGAGGAGAAGGCTTAGTAGTTTAGACTGTTCTTCTATTAATTAATCTGACGTGATATTAGTTTAATTCATTGTGAGATAGAATTGTTTATCTTGATAAATATTTATATTTAATACATTTAGTACGAAAGGAACATTGTAAAAGTTTTAAACTTTAAAGATTATTTAATCTTTATTTTGACTTTGATTATAGTTTTAGTTTTTACTTTAATTTTATTATTGGCTTTTTATGTTATTAATTTTTTGTTAAGAATTAAAGATATAGGAAAAAATAAGCTGAGGGCTTTTGAGTGTGGTTTTGTTAGTGTAGGTAAAATTCAAAACTCTTTTAGAATTCATTTTTTTATTATAATATTAATATTTGTTATTTTTGATTTGGAAATTGTTATATTTCTAGGTATTTTGGTTTCTGATATTAGTTCTTATGTAAGATTTTTAATAATGTTTGTTTTTATTTTAGGTGGTTTTTATATGGAGTGATGATATGGTAAGTTGGTTTGAGTAATCTAAATTAATATTTCTATTTTTTTGATTGGTTTTATTTTTTTATTTGGAGGTTTAAGTGTTTGACTTTTACCCAGATTTAAATTAGGTATTTTTTTGTTAGAGTGAGATTTTTTGAGTCTTAAGTTTAATTTTTATTTTAATAGTATTTTATTTTCTTTTATTTTGTTTTTAGTAACTTTTAGAGTTCTTATTTTTAGTACTTATTATTTAAATAGTGAGTTAAATTTCAATTATTATTATTTTGTTCTTTTAATTTTCGTTGGGAGTATGTTTAGTTTAAATTTTAGAAATAGTATTTTTACTATACTTTTAAGTTGGGATTTATTAGGTATTTCTAGTTTTTTTTTAGTTTTATTTTATAATAATTGAGATAGTTGTAGGGGTGCTATAAATACTGCTTTAACTAATCGTTTAGGTGATTACTTTATGTTTGTTTTTTTCGGACTTTCTGTTTTTAGTGGTTATTATTTTTTAAGATTTAGTATGTTTAGTAGATATATGGCACTTCTTCTTCTTTTAACCGCCTTTACTAAAAGGGCTCAGTTTCCTTTTAGTTCTTGGTTACCTAAAGCTATAAGTGCTCCAACCCCTGTTAGTTCTTTAGTTCATAGTAGAACTTTGGTTACTGCAGGTCTTATTTTATTAATAAATTTTAATAATTTAGTTTTACAAAAAAATTTTATTACTTTTGTACTCATTATTGGTCTATTTACCATATTTTTTTCTAGCCTAGCTAGTTTAGTAGAGGAAGATTTAAAGAAGGTGGTAGCCTTGAGTACACTTTCACAGATAGGTTTTTCAATAGTAACTTTAGGTCTAGGTTTAAGTTTTATTTCTTTTATTCATCTGGTAAGCCATGCTTTATTTAAAAGATGTTTATTTATACAAGTGGGTTACATTATTCACTGTTCTTTTGGACAGCAAGATGGTCGTAATTATAGTAATAATGGTAATCTTCCTAATTTTATTCAACTTCAAATGTTAGTAACTTTATTTTGTCTTTGTGGTTTAATTTTTTCTAGTGGTGCAGTTAGAAAAGATTTTATCTTAGAATTATTTTTTTCTAATAATTATATAATTTTTTTTAGATTAATATTTTTTGTTTCTGTTTTTCTGACTTTCGGCTACAGTTATCGTTTGTGAAAGAGGTTTTTTTTAAGTTTCAATAAAGTTATAAATCATTATAGTAGCACAGTATTTATGAATTTTTTAAGTTTAGCTTTAGTTATCTTTTCTATTAGATTTTTATGGTGACTAAATTTTAATTTATTAAATGTTCCAAGTTTATTTCTGTATGTTGATTTTTTTGGTCCTTTAGTTTTTTTATTTATAATGATTTTTTTGTCATTTTTAGTTTTAAAACTTTTATTTAAGGAATTGGTTTATAAATTTTTAGTTGATTATTTGGCTAAAAATAGTATTTATAAGATAAAAAATATTAAGTTTATAGATTTGTTTCTTAATAATATCAATTCCAAAGGTTACAGGTTGTTCTTAGGTAGTGGAATTTTTAAGAACTATTATTTAAAGAGTTTAAATTTTAATAGAGTAGTGGTTTTGATTTTTATTTTTTTTATAATTTGTTAGGGGTTTTAGTTTAATTAAAAATATATGTTTTGCATACATAAGATTATAACTCTATTTACATATTTATACATATATATATATATATATATATATATATTTATATTAATATTGTATTTATTATATAAATACAATATTTATTATATAATATATATTGTATTTATAATATAAATACAATATATATTGTATATATAATCATCATATTTATATTATAAATATGATGAAGAAAAAAAAAGATAGAGTTATATATAGATATATATATGGAATATATATATCTATATAGATTATATGAATATTCATAGAATATTCATAGGATGTATATAGATATATATACTTCATATATATATCTAATGTT